CTAGCAGGTTGATGAATCATTACCCTGATGATAGAAGGGTTCTCTATCTAGTGTGATGAAAGGAACAGAAAAGAAAGATAAAGAATAATAGGAAAAAAGATAGAATTGAACAACCGTACGGGCATGATCTTTTGTGCATTGCATACGGCTCTACAATCAAATTGACCCTTACTTTCCATTCAAGAAAGATAAAAATAGAATCTATGAGCCCCCGATGGGTAAATGATCAAATTGCCACCCTTCCTTTCGGAGGAGTTAAAAAATACTATGATGGCTCCGTTGCTTTCTATTTTAAAATGGATTCTTTTTTTTTGTCTTTGATTCAGCAATCCCAAAGTTTCTTTTTGATCCAACCAAAAAAGGAAAAATCTTGTTTTTTTTCGCACTCTTTTTTTTTTATAACATAAATATTGTTAAGAGCCCTTCGGTGTGAAAACAAAAAAGTTTGTGACGCTAAATTGGACTCCCGATAGATAAGAGAAAATCGGGAATACCTTTTATCTCATACTACTCTCTCGATACATAATCGAATCTTTTTGAAAAAAAAAACCATATAAAATTTTTGCATATCGAATTCGAAGTGCCATGCTATTATTACTTAATATTCATATGGCGAAGGCATAGTTTTCTTTTTTCTCTCAAATAAAAAAACCTCATTGGCGCCAAGCGTGAGGGAATGCTAGACGTTTGGTAATTTCTCCTCCAACCAAGATAAAAGATCCCATTGACGCGGCTAATCCCATGCATATTGTATGGACCTCTGGTCGCACAAATTGCATAGTATCATAAATAGCTACTCCAGGTATTACCCATCCGCCGGGAGAGTTTATAAACAAATACAGATCTTTGGTATCATCCTCAATACTGAGATATACCATAAGACCAATAAGTTGATTCGAGATCTCGCTATCAACTTCTTGGCCTAAAAAAAGTAATCTTTCTCGATAAAGTCGGTTGATTAGGGTCAAATTGTATCCCTTAGGAACCGTACATGCACCTTTTGATGCATACGGTTCAAAAAAATTGCGAAAAAAAAGAATCAATGTATAGATTCCAGTCCTCTTTCTTTTTTCCTATTCTTTTTCATAACAGGTTTTTTCTAACTTCTAACGAAAGGGCTTTTTCTTCGATTTTTCAATAAAGACGAATTTTGACTTCTTTTCTTTCTTCCTTCTAATAGAAAAAAGTCAATAAACTTATCGAATTCACTTCTCATTGATGTATTCTTTCATCGAGATTCAATCCAAATCACGATGGTATTTTCTTGTTCCTGAATGGGTCTCTTTCATCTTTTTAGGTCTATGCTCTACTCCGGGTAAAGATCTGCCCGATTTGGATTTGCACATATAGGACAAATCTTCCCATCACCATTTCTTTTTGTTATGACTTTACAAATAACAAACAGCAATCATTTATGATACATGTAGTAATCATAGATATATTACCAATTGGGTTTTTTCTAAACGGAGCCTGGATACTTCATTTTTTAGTCCAACCAAAGCCAACCATAAATTATTCTAATTGATAATAGTACTATGAATCTCCCCAAAGAATGCATCTAATTGCACTTCACGCTCCAATTTTTTGATGATTCAATTTCTCTTTCTTGGGCGAAACAGAGGATATCTCGATCGGGGGAGAGAACGGGGAAATCCCATATGACCCAATATATCTGACAAGTCGCACTATACGTCAACCCAAGATGCATCTTCCTCTCCAGGACTGCGGAAAGGTACTTTTGGAACACCAATAGGCATGAATTGAAAGAAAAAAGAACTAAATACTATATTTCACTTTGATGTGGAAACGTAACAATATGTTTTTATTGTCTTTATAATATTGGCTTTATCATATTTATTTTATCCATAAATTAGAAAAATTTAGAAAGAAAGACAAAATAAATAAAGGAAAATTTTTACGAATAAGTCCTTCTAATGATAAACATTTACTCATAGAAAATGGTACCAACCCCCCATTGCGTATTGGTACTTATCGAGTATAGAATAAATCTGCTTCTCTTTGTTCCTACGAACAGAATTATTCCATTATTACAAACAGAATAGAATAAATAGTAACCTAGCCCTTCTTAGGAAATAATCCACCGAACAAGGGAGGTCCATAGGATAGTCATAGTATAGTTTTTTTTCAATGCAATAAAGTTACGTAGTGTCTATTTTTCTTTGATAAAGGGGTATTTTCCATGGGTTTGCCTTGGTATCGTGTTCATACCGTTGTATTGAATGATCCCGGCCGGTTGCTTTCCGTTCATATAATGCATACAGCTCTGGTTGCTGGTTGGGCGGGCTCGATGGCTCTGTATGAATTAGCAGTTTTTGATCCTTCTGACCCTGTTCTTGATCCAATGTGGAGACAGGGTATGTTCGTTATTCCCTTCATGACTCGGTTAGGAATAACCAATTCATGGGGAGGTTGGAGTATCACAGGAGGGACTGTAACGAATCCGGGAATTTGGAGTTACGAAGGTGTAGCTGGGGCACAT